TTTTGTTCGACATAAATGCGAGAAGCCCGATTTTATTATCTGGTTGTCATAAGAAAAAAAGATTTTTTTATTGAACGTGTTTATTTATTTTGACGACTTTAGGCTATTTTCTCATATTAATTTCGACTCTATCTTCCCGGAGTTCATTCTCCGGGGAACTCCATTTAACTGGTGTATTCTTTACAATCTACTTCTTTCTACTTCTTTTCTGATTTCGGTGGAAATCATATACAGACAATCTCTATTTGATATAGCTATTTGGGCTAGTATTTTACGATTAAGAAGCAACTGTCTCTTGTATAGATCATGTAGAAAATTACTATAACTATAGGATACTCCCTTTTCTCGAATTACTGCGTTTATCCGAGTGATCCACAAACGACGAAAATTTCTTTTTTGCTTATCCCTATCCCGATGAGCCGAAACCAAAGCTCTTATTTTCTGTTGAGTAATAGTTCGAGTCAATCTTGAATGAGCCCCTCGAAAGCTTGAGGCAAATAAACGAATTTTTGTTCTACGTCTCCGAGCTATATATCCACGTTTAATTCTGGTCATTGAATAAATAAAACTTTGACAAATAACTAATTGATTTCTTTTCTTTCAGTTATTATTTTCCACGCCTTGATCTATTAATAACCAAACGGATTTTTCCAATGTATAAAATCAAAATCCCAATGGCTTTGGCTCCTCTAACCTTCCTGACCACGAATTTTTTAGCTATTTTACTGGGAAATATGAACGAAATTAGGAACTTTCCTAAAAAAAAAAAAAAAGAAATCGAAAAATGGATAAAGAAATAGAAATAGTGGGTTTCATCGTTCCTATGGTTACTTCTTAAACGGTGAGGTCTTCTCTATACACCGGAGCCTTTCCTTTATTTAATCAATGTTATTGGTAACTTGTATAGTTCACACCACACTCTTTGGCTCTACCCATGAATTATCCAGTAACAGGTCTTTCACAACCAGACCCATCTATACAGTAACGGCATTTAATTATGAGAGTTAGCTGGGGTAGCTGACCCTCGTAGTCCGTTCTTGACCGGGTGAAAACAGCATTTTTGTCTTTTTTTTTGAATTTCAATAAGATTTCCTCCGCTTAATGGATAACCGTTTGCTATCAATGGAGAATTGCCTCTCGTCTGAAATCTGAAATTCAGGTGTTGGGTTTGCACCAACGGAAACCATAAACTTTAGACACAATATAGGGATCAATTTGCTTATTTTTAAATAGTAAAACTGATCATTCATACCGGAAATTGGTTTTCTTCCTTTTTTTGCGCCAGCTCATGATCTAAACGAGTCGCACATACACCCTAGTACATGTTCCTCGACGCTGAGGACATCCCCTCAGAGCGGGGGATTTCGTGACATTTCGAATCGGCTGTCTTGTATTTCTAATAAGTTGTTTAATAGTTGGCATGTTGAATCATATACATAATGGACAGGTTTAGATTGATCCTAACCAGATGATTATGAATTCTTTCTATTTAATAGAATAGTAAACTCGGAGATAAAATCTCAAATCACGGATTTTCAAAAAATCCATTTTTTTGTCATTGAACTGCTACAAGATCAACAATTCCATAAGCTTGGGCTTCTGTTGCTGACATAAAAACGTCTCTTTCCATGTCTTCAGATACAACCCATAATAGTTTGCCCGTCCTTTGTACATAAACCTTTGTGATGGTTTCGCGTAGTTTCAGCAGTTCTTCCGCTTCCAGGATAAATTCTCCCGTTTGCGCCTCATAAAAAGAACTAGCAGGTTGATGGATCATTACCCTGATGATAGAAGGGTTCGCCATCTGTTGTGGTGAAACGAACAGAAAAGAAAGATAAAGAATAATAGGAAAAAAGATAGAACGGAACAACCGTACGGGCATCATCTTTTGTGCATTGCATACGGCTCTACAATCAAATTGACCCTTATTAAGCCCTAGATAAGTAAATGATCAAAATGCCACCCTTACTTTCGGAGGGGTTAAAAAATACTATGATGGCTCCGTTGCTTTCTATTTGAAATTTGAAAATGGATTTTTGTATCTTTGATTCAGCAATCCCAAAGTTTCTTTTTAATCTAACCAATAACAAAAAAGGAAAAATCTTGTTTTTTTTAGCACTCTTTTTTAGAACATAAATATTGTTAAGAGCCCTTCGGTGTGAAAACAAAAAGGTTTGTAACGCTGAATTGGCTTCCCCTACTTCCCCTAAGAGAAAATGAGAAATACCTTTTATTTCATACTAATCTCTCGATACATAATTGATTCTTTTGAAAAAAGAACAATACAAAATTTTTTCATATCGAATTCGAAGTGCCATGCTATTATTACTTAATATTCATGTGGCGAAGGCATAGTTTTCTCTCAAATAAAAAAACCTCATTGGCGCCAAGCGTGAGGGAATGCTAAACGTTTGGTAATTGCTCCTCCAACCAGGAGAAAAGATCCCATTGACGCGGCTAATCCCATGCATATTGTATGGACCTCTGGTCGCACAAACTG